CATTATAATTTTCTGAAAGGTAACTATCTCGGTTTCATATTTCATATATAAATCTCTATAGAATCTTTGAAAAAGACTTCCTTTCATACGAAAGAAAAGACTTACTATCTTTGGGATCTGATTCTACACCGCTGCTCAATAACTTAGGGGATCGACTCTATTACATAAGTTGATTCCTAAACTTTTATCTCATATCGTGACATAAGTAAGCAGTTCTTATTGTATCGGCCCAAAACCTCACTAATTGATCTTTACGATGCTTATTCTATCAATTTAGATCCTTTCTTTATCCATCGATTAAAGGATCTAGGCATACTTATTTCTTCATATTTCGACTTCTATGAAGTTTCTTTCTTTTTACTTTTTATTTGCTACAGCTGATAAAAATCGTTGTTTTGGACACGATAAATATGATATGTAGAAAGCCTATTTTCTAGTATTTATTAGTTATTAGCGGATTTGTTCTTTCTTTCCTTTTTTTTCTTTCTATAGTGGAGATAGTCGCACGTAATGACAGATCACGGCCATATTATTTAAAGCTTGTGGTAAGAAAGGGTTTCGTTCTAATGCCCTAAAATAATATTCCAAAGCTTTCGTATGTTCTCCATTCCTTGTGTGGATAAGGCCTATGTTATAGAGTATATAACTTCTATCATAGGGGTCAATTTCTAGTCGCATAGCTTCATAATAATTCTGTAAAGCTTCCGCATAATTTCCTTCGGATTGAGCCGACATCCGTTACGGTCGTCATTCGATTCAAAGAATCTCCGTTCCAGAACCGTACGTGAGATTTTCATCTCATACGGCTCCTCCTTTTTTATTTTTTATGTGCATAATGAGAATAATCCATGAAATCAAAAAGATTGAAATTATTTCATTATGAACCGAACGGGGCTAGTGTTTTTACAAGAAATCTCTAGCCAACCTTCCTGTAAAAGATCTTTTCTTAATATCAAGTATCTTGGTACTAGATAAAAATGATAACTCTAACAATTTCTTTGTTCTTAACACCCCTTAATTTCCAGGAATTAGTCACTTCAACAGTCTTCGATGGTTATATGGGTATCCAAAATACGAACGAGATGGATGTTTGTTGTACCAACCATTCTTGTTAGTCCCGATTCCGATAAAGAAAAGGTAAAATTTTATAACAAAGTTTTCATATTGTTGATTCCTGGGCGTAGTGCTTCTTCCCCTATGCTGCCTATTGGTACTAGTGGAGTAAGATTGACCTAACCCATAGGTGTAACCTTTCGCTCAATACTAGAATCTACAATTGAAGCATCTGAGGCTGCATTAATCGGGGATACACGACAGAAGGAATTGTTTTATTTACAAACTTCACCTTCACGATAAGCGTAGATTTATTTCAATAATCTTTTTTTCTTTCTCTCCCGAATAATGTATCTTTCTCCGAAGACTGAAAACGGTAAATAAAAAAGAACATCAAATCGCACCATCTCTGTAATAGGTGAATGCCTCTTTTTCTCCTGAAGTTGTCGGAATTATTCGTAATAAGATATTGGCTACAATTGAAAAGGTCTTATCAATAAAATTTCCGTTTATCCGAGATCTGGGCATAGGTAGCAATCCATTCTATAATTTCTTTTACTTACCTCTTGTGAGAAAATGATCCCACAAGCAAAGGAATTATACAGTACGAAATAACATAAAAAAAAAGAATCATTAAAAAAAAAAAGGATATGACCTTCTATTCAAATTATTATTATTATTTTTGAAAGGAATCAATAAAAAAAATTAGATTTAATTTAATCCAAATGTAGTAGTATAAGAATGAAAGGAACTATTCCGATTTTATCAAGGTTAAAGAATCAAAGAATTTATCTTACAGATTAGGATAATTAGAGAAATCTTAATTGATATGCTACAAAGAGTAAAAAGACTCGAATGATCATTCTATGATGAACCGTCTGTTTTGTGTTGTGTGCATTACATAGTGGGTATACACTATAACAATCAAATATAAAAATTCCTGTGATGATTCATTAATTTGGAATAGATCCATGGGGGTAAGGAGTTATTATTGAAAAATCTAAAACTGGAAAAGAATTTTAGAAGTTTATGGAATCATAGTCTAAAAAACGAAATATAACCATGATTTATAAATAGAATCATGATCTAAAAGAAAAGTATCCATTAAACATAGTTTAAAAAAAAAATGGATCGATTGATTCATTCTAATTCATTGATTTAACCTGGTATAAAATTGATTTTATTTAGTAGAAATAAAGAATAACTATTGGAAAAAAATGGGAGCGCCATCTTCACAAAAATGAATAGATATATATCTTTTTTTTAACAGTTTTTAACAGTTTTTCACAAAAAAAATTGATCTTTATCCCCGGAAGGATTTTTCTTTGATGAAAAGTTTGATCAATTTTTTTATATTTAGAATTGATTGTACGTACCTATCCAACTAATATGAATGACTCACTATTCACTCGGTTTCTGGGCCATAATCATTATGTAGGAGAGATGG